TGTGTCAATGGATTAGTTCGATCCAAAACTTGAGATAATGGGTGTAATCCAAAAAAAGATTCATAAGTGGTTGTTAATGGAGTTGAAGTTACCAAATTTTGAGGGGTTGGTATCAATTTATGCCTAATTGCTCCACATATAGTCCCCCTAACCACATTTTCTAAACGAATCAGGGCTAATCCGAATTGATCTTGTAAGAGATTCGCTACAGAACGAATACGTTTATTTTTTAAATGATTCATATCGTCAAGCGTACCCATTCCAAATTTCATTTCAATCAAACGATCTGTAGCTGCCAATATATCTCTCGGTAACAAAAATGTATTGGTATGAGGTATATCAAGATTCAGTCTCCGGTTCATATTTAATCGACCAATCCTTCCTAATTCACATCTTTGTTGAAAGAATTTCTTTTGTAATTCCTTACATAAGGATTCAGAAAATACTGGATCGCCCCCTACACAAGTAAATTGTTGATAAAACTCCAAAATGGCATTTTCCTTTGATCCAATTTTTTTTTTTTCCTTATCATTCAGGAAAGCTAAGAAAATCTCAGGGTAACACACATTCTCTAAAATTTGTCGTAGATTCAAACCCATAGCTGATGATAGAACTAGAATAGATATTTTCTGTTTCCTACTCATGCGGGCCCATATCCTTGCTTTTCTATCAATCTCTAATTCTATTCTCCCCCCCCAATCTGATATTATAGTCCCAATATAGACCGAAATTCCGTTATGATCCAATTCTGAGCGGTAATAAATACCGGGGCTTTGCAATATTTGATTGATTACAATTCGGTATATTCCATTTATTATAAAAGTTCCTAGGGAATTCATTAAAGGAATGTTTCCAATACAAATTTTTTGTTCTTGTATATCCCTACTGTTTTTCCAAATTAATCCCGCGGATACATATAATTCAGAAGAATATGTAAGTGATTCATATACAGCATCTCCTTCTTTTATCAATGGTTCGACTAATTGATATGTTTCCACAAATAATTGAAATTCAATTTCTTGATCTGTATCTTTAATTTTTGGAAACTTAGAAAACTCTTCTGTTAAGCCCTGATCAATGAACCTACAAAATCCTTCAAATTGGATTTGATTAAATCCAGGTATTGTAGACATTCCCTCGTTTACATCCTCGAGCATTTTTAATTTCCCGTTTATTAACTATTTTTAAAATCTCATTATTGGATCGTGCCTCATTCAATTCAATTATATAGATCGATCTAGCAATGATAGAATTTTTATTCTGTTTACAGAATCGCATAAAATTTTATCTAACTCCATAGATGGATATGGAATGTATGAAATACATATGAACGGTGGAATAAAGATAATTTTATACTCAAATTCGAATTTGCAAGAAATACAACTGGAAAGGGGTTGAGAAATTACACATTACACTTAACTTCGACTTAGGAAATTTTGTATAGAATAGCAAAACAAAACGTGATTTAATTTCTACCATTATTATGATATTACATATTCCAATATGATTGGAATATCCCTAAAATAAATGGATATGGATTCAGGATTTCATCTTTCGATGGGATAAAGAACCAATAATCAGAAACACTAGAAAGTTTATTTTTTTTAAGACTTAGTTGGCTTTTTCGTGTATTTCTTTCTTTTTCGTGTATTTCTTTGTTTAATTCAAAAAAAAATTGCATATACATAGAAAAGATGTATTTTTATCTATTTGTATATATTTTCGATTTATATATTATATAATTTATATATTATATATATATATATATTTTTTTATATAATTATATATAATTTTTTTATATATAATATTAAATTCGATTTGATAGAGGAATTCTAGACAGATAAGATATCAGATTAGCTATCTGTGTAAAATTTTATGTTCTAGGGTTTACATATACCCATAATTGGTGTTATAATTCGAATTGAGAATAATTTTGTATTGAAAAGAATCAATACTGATTGGTTAGGTATCCATTTTTTTTCTGATATAATTAAGATTAGGGAAATACAATTTTCGATTCAAATCCACGAATCGTTCGTAAATTAACAGTCAATAGTTAATGGTTCAAATTTGTCCTTAATTTTGTCTTTTGTGAAAGAAAAGTAACTTTTTTATTTCATATAGAAAGCAGAAAGAATTTAAATAGTGTATGTTTTGAAATACTATACAAAATTAATTGAAAAAATAAATCCAATCAAAAAAAAAAAAAAAGAAGGATTGATTTTTCGGAATTTTGGAAAGGGATTAAAAAAAATGGGATTCACGGTGCAAGTACAAAAAAAAAGAGTCCCCCTTTCCAAAATAAAGGAGGACGATATTTTTGTCTATTTTGTGTCGTCTTGGCGGCATGGCCGAGTGGTAAGGCGGGGGACTGCAAATCCTTTTTCCCCAGTTCAAATCCGGGTGTCGCCTCATCAACAAAAGACGCAAAGTACCTTATTCCCTTTTGCTGATATAATTTGTTGAATTTTCCCCCAACAGAAGCACGCGGAGGAAAAGTCACCTTGATACTTCCAAGGGTCTTACTGCTTATTTTGTTTGTACTAAAAGTTTTTCAGTCATCATATAAAAACTTCTTCAAATTAATTGGCTTTTTTGGAGTGTTTCATCAATATATTGAAGATATTTTTTTTGACTCTGCGCCAGCGATTCTACTATTATTAGTATTAGTGAACAATAATAGAAAACTTCCTTAAATAGAAAAATTCATTAATAAAAAATTCCTTCATATTCATAAAGATAGAGGACATAATTCACATGGATATAGTAAGTCTCGCTTGGGCTGCTTTAATGGTAGTCTTTACATTTTCCCTTTCACTCGTAGTATGGGGAAGAAGTGGACTCTAGGGGTACTACTAATTGAGTTGAGAAATCAAACTGTATCAATTGTTTTATACATTATTCTGCAAAGATTTTAAACTTTAACTCTTGTTTAAATTCAATTTAATTGAATTTAAAATATCTTCATTTCAAAATTCTATATCTATATTGGATTTGAGTGAAGTAATCTATTCTATGAATAATATATGAATAATACCCTTTTCTTTTAATTTAATCAAACAAATATTTCAATGATTGTGGTGTTCATATTTCCAAAGTAAAACGAATACAAATGATAGGAAATTCATTCCAACCAAATTTTTCCTAAATTATCTATTTCGATAAAGTGGTTCTTACCAGAGTTATATATCAACAATGAGGTGAGGGGGAAGGGATCGCCCTCCCTTTTTTTGTTTGTCTCTTTCCTGTTCAAAGAGAAAAAAAGTACTTCTTTTATTAACTTTTATTAACTATTAAATAGTTATTGGTTCTTAAATATTCAAAGTGATTAAAATTAAGTGACTTTTCCATGGGAAATAAGATATTTTCTTGCTTAGTTTATTATTTGTTTTATTCTTTTATAAAATTGATTTATGCTATACCTTATTTTATTAACTTGACTTATTTCATATCATGATTCAAGGATTAAAAACGGGCAGGGTTTACTAATCCTTTTTGTTTTGTTGAAACCTTAAAAGTTTTTATAGAACTCCTTTCCTTGAATGATCTGTCAACTGCTCGATCAATTCTTTCTTCGAAATGTTAAAAAAAGATTTCTTGATTTTCTTTTATTAATATTAATAATTAATATTAATATATGTCCAGATTTTTTACTTTTTTTTTTTTTTATTCTTTCAGTGGATGTTGGGATTCATATTGAAAATAATCAGAACTATAGGAATTAGAATAATAAAAGTAAGAACTGCCTTTCGACTATTTCAGATTAATTAGAATCAACACAAATAGATGAAGAAATAGAATTGGGACATTATGTACATTCCATATAGAGAATTGATATCTAGATATATCAATATGAGATTCTAGATTAATCTATATCTATACTAAACCTATATCTTCATACAGTATAACTTTATACATTAGAATACCAAAAATAGGTAGTATGATAGAAAAAAAAAAAGATTTCTTTCTATCATACTATGGGATCTCATAGAATACTGCTAATTCTAGTCTATTTATTTCATCTAAAACGAAAACTAGTAATCCTTTTCATTTTATTCCGTCAATCATTGATAAGAACTAAGAAGTCAGGTTTCATTCAAATTAATCACCTTGACTAACAGTTTTTACGTATATTATAAGTAAAAAAGCAGTAGGAACTAGAATAAACAATGCAGTAGCAATAAATGCAAGAATATTTACTTCCATAATCTCATCGTTTCTTTCATTTTTCTTTACTTCGCAAAAACTCGGGATTAAATCCCATAGAGATACTAAATCTTTCGCCTCTACTCTAAATTCAATGGGATGAATTCCATCTCGATGATATTGAATTGGATCAATATCATGAATAACAATATCTGAGCTATCAAATCGCTTCATTGTCGAGAATTCAATAGTATAACATAGAAAGATTGTTTATCCATACCGAATTTAAAAACAGATTCTTGATTCAATTGCAAATTTATTTACTTTACTTTTTTTAATTTTTCATATTCTTTTCTCGAAAAAATAAAAAATTCTTGACTTCTTTGTACAATCATGGGAGACGTATCATGTAACCACCTTTCCTTTCCACTTAGATTGGTTACAACCAAACCCAAACAAAAGTGCTCAATTTGAAATTTGAATGAGATTAGACAAAATCGGAGCCAAGAAAAAAGATACTTAAAAAAAAAAGGATTCTATCAAAGAAATTAAATTCATTTTGTATCGTACAAATCCGATTTTTTTGTGTGATTTATTTGTGTTGTGTATGGGGCTACCGAAAAAGATATGGTACTCGATTCGATTTCATTATACGGGTCAGGAGTAATCGAAAAATCCAAACTAAGTAGAGTATCTTTTTAAATCTTGAATATGACGCTACCAATAATTGTACTAATTCACATATGTTTCGATTAATCAGTACTAGTTGAAAAAAGAAAAAAAATTAAATAGTTAAATCTTAATTATGTAACTATTAAGTAACTATTAATTATGTTTATGTAACTATTTAATATGTAAATATTAAAATATTAATTATTTAATAATAATTTATTAATAATTAATTTAATAATTTTATTTAATAATATAAATTCCATAATATTAATAAATTAAATATTCCAAATATTCAAATTAAATTGAATAGTAAATAAAATTTCAAATTAACTATAATTTGTATAGAAAATATTTAAATAGAATTAAATAAGAATTAAATATAGAAATATTAAATAAATAAGTCATAAGAATTAAGTAATAAGAATAAATAAATAAAAAAAAAAAAACAAAGAAGTATCCCCTTGGGAATGAAAATGAAATTGTGCTATTTGCTCCCCTTTCGCAGAAGGGGGAGATATGAGTTGATGTATTTGTTTTATTCCATTTTTTTTTTTAATATTATTAGATCCGTCGGGACTGACGGGGCTCGAACCCGCAGCTTCCGCCTTGACAGGGCGGTGCTCTGACCAATTGAACTACAATCCCTGGGAAATGCAATAAAATGTACAGCATACATATTATTATGATTTCATTCAAACCCTTTTTTATTTTTATATTTCGATTTTCGATTGAAATCAACGCCTTGGAACAGAAAGGGGAGTGTGATATTCACATGGATATACACTTTAATGATACAAAGGGAGAGGGATTGCTAGTAATCTTTTCATTATTTCAAATCAAAATCGAATAAAAAAAATCTTTCAATGTAAAAAAAAAAAAAAGACTCTTTTTTCTTTACATTACTCTTTATTCTTAGACTTTATACTTACAAATCCGGATCTGAGTCTAGATGATTAGCAAGATCAGAATTTTGAGAAAAAAAAGAAATAAAACAAATAAAATAAAGAACAAGTAGAGATATATCCGAACTTTTTCCTTTTTTCCGTATCAGGCATTTCGCGAGAACAAGGGGCTTATTTCATGGCAGATCAGTGAATTATTGGGCCGAGCTGGATTTGAACCAGCGTAGACATATTGCCAACGAATTTACAGTCCGTCCCCATTAACCGCTCGGGCATCGACCCAGGAAGAATCAATTCCAGATTTTTTTATTAAAAAAAAAAAAAAAAAGAATCCACGATCCCCTTCCGTTCGTAATACCCTACCCCCAGGGGAAGTCGAATCCCCGTTGCCTCCTTGAAAGAGAGATGTCCTGAACCACTAGACGATGGGGGCACATTTGCCCGACCGCCAGCATACTATGTTCATAGTATGAACAGTTTTTTGAAATTGTCAATATAAGAAAATGGTATGACTTGATTTGAAGAATCTTTGCCCCTTTCAGATTCCATAGAATTTTTTTATTCTTATATTAAGATTCATTCTAATCGCCATTATCCATTATAGGCCATTATCGATTAGAATAATTAAATTAAAATTTAATAATTAGATATAGAATAATTCTAATCGAGAATACTAATTTCAAATTCTAATTAAATAATTTATTTAATAAAAATTTATTTAATATTTAATTAATATTCTATTAGAATATAGTTTCTAATATAGTTACTTACTTTTTCTAGATTTAGAGATTGAATTTCTAATCTAGTTTCATAGATCTATCTTATCCACATAGTAGATCATTCAAGAATTCAATCAAATGAGCCCCTTTAACTCAGTGGTAGAGTAACGCCATGGTAAGGCGTAAGTCATCGGTTCAAATCCGATAAGGGGCTTTGGCGTTTTTTCATAAAACCAGCGGTAGTATTCCTATTTGAAGAGGGAATAGAAGTTGCTATTTATAATAACAAAAGTAAGAAACTCTAGAATTCTAATTAATTCTAAAATTTTCAAAAATTAATATAATTAATATTATAATGCTTTATTTTAGCTTCTTTTCGACTTTCGTTTAGAATCTATCTATAGAATATTCTATAGAATATTTGAATATATTATTAGTAATCTATTAGTAGTATTAGAATATTGTAATATCCAATATTAATATCTAATAATAAAAAATTATTTTATTCTAATCTAATATATTTCTATTTTCTATAATTTTTCGATTTATATAATTTTATTAATTTTATATAATATCTTTCTTCTTTAGTTATAGAATATATTTCTAGCTATTTCGAATATATTTTCTTCTATTTTTTATACTATTTTTTATAATAGTCTATTTTTTAGAATATATTCTAAATAGAATATATACTATTCTAGTTATAGTATAGTATTTCGAATATATATTATTAGAATTCTAGAGTATTCTTTAGAATATATAATATTAGTCTATTTTTTTTTATCTAGTTATTTATAGAGTTAGAAAGTTTAGTTAGAAGGTTGAACATTTGTTTATTATATTAGAATAGAAATATAATGAATAATTCAATAAATGAGAAATTATCTCTTAAATCGCCAAATTTCCTTCTTTTCCATAAATCAATCGTCAAAATTGGATTCGAAATCAATAAAAGTAAGTGGACCTAACCTATTGCATCATGACTATATCTACTATTATGATATTAAAATTCGATATAGATGAAATTGAAAGAGTAGCTACGCTTTTTCTTTCATTTTGAT